GTAAATAAGATGGCATCAGAATCCACTATTGGAAGGGCTTTGCGCCTTAGATGTGAAATGCGCATTGCCAGTTGATGAGAAGAAAGAGTGCCTCCCTCCTTACTTTAGAGTAAGAGATGCCTAGCGCTCTTTGTAGCCATAACCGCAGTTGGGGATAGGAATGAAGCCCATTTCCCTTAAAAGAAGATCAATAGGATTTGAAGAGAAAGATGTCGATTAAGAAGTTGTTCACTTTCCTCTCCTCTCCTTTCAGTCGAGGATTCGTGAAAGAAAGTGACGTAGTCGCTTTAGCGAAGCTAAGGGTAGGCTCAACTGTTTTTTTGTAAAGGACTGCTCCTAAGGCTTCAGCTAGCAGAGCACTTAAGACAGGAAGAAATACAGATAGAGATAGGTATTAGATATTAGGGGAAAGGCCGAGCTCTTTCATTTTTTAAATAAAACAAACCCAAGCAGCAAGGAAGACAGCATTCTAGAACTCAGTCCCTTGTTCTAGTGATAGAGATTGTAAGGTTCTAGCATAAAGCATAAGAAAAAAAGAAACTTGCCAAAGGGTAGAAATTCCTTACTCTATCAAGTAAGCAGCTTCGCCCCTTAGAAAGGACTGGGAGCTCTAGCCCATTTCTATTTCCAGGGGACTCTCGAGAAAGACTTATTAAAAGCCCCGTTCAGCGAGACTGAGAGAAAGGAGGCCATCTTCTCTATGCCAGGAGATAAAGCTCCAGGCCCTGACCTGATGGGCTGCCGACTTTCTTTTACAAGGTTTTCTGGGAAGTGATCAATTTTGGCTTTCAATTTGGTGAATTTGAAGAAGAAAGGAGCTCTATCCTGGTGAAAGGAATAAAACCACAAGCGAGATAGATGGCTAAACAACTTAGGTGGGAAGGAGGGGGGGCGTAGCGGTAAGATCACTGTATAGTATGGCATCAGTGTTATCTTCCGTCTCAAGCAGGGAAAGAGCTACGGATATCGATTTATGAGGAAGAATTAGTTCCTTTTTTAGCGCCGGAGCAGAGCTTCGCTTTGTCACTCTTTGAAGAGGAACTGGCGAAAGAATAGAATGATTTTAGTCTGAACGAACCAGAACCACCGAAATCAGACCTGTTGATGTGCCGTTGGTGCCCGTGGTTGCGGTTGGATCGGCTGTACCGCCCGCATGCGTGAATCTTTGAAGTCTTTACTGTATTTACGACTCTGCTTGGGCCAGTGATCACTATGCCCTAGTTTACTCCGTCGGGAGGTTCACCATTACGAAGTATGGAAAGAGGGTCCACTGCGCATTTATCGAACAAAGCTTCTTCTCGTCACAATCGTTCAATCAAATTCCGTCAAACCCGGCTTAAAGCAAGGCTTGGTGATCCACGAATAAGACGAATTTCGTTCCCAAGCAAGAGAGGGACTTCCCAACCATTGATGACCTACCGGATGCTCATCATAGAGTTCAATCTAGCGAAGTGTTTTCCAAAGATCTACACCGTGGCATTAGTCCGCGCTATCATTTGCTGCTTTTCATAACTAACTGACCGGCTATTGGTCGACTTGCTAATCGGCTTGACCTCTTTTCGTGGGTAAATCCCTCTTTTTCGTCTGTCAAAGAATATCTATATTATACTTACTTGAGTTTACTGGAGTGACCGTTACTGAAAGAATGACGTAGGTGGACTAAAGATAAGTAGTAGGAGTTCCCGTCGAAGGGCAAAGGAGGGATGAAGCCCATTACCCTTAGGGGATCCCGTTCATTACCTTTTGGATTCGTCTTCTGCCTGAAACAACGAATCCATAGTTGCTCCTAGTTGAAAGGACGACATAGGCTCACTCCTAGCTACTAGATAGGTAAGAAGCCTGCGAAAGAAAAGACAAGTCCTCTCTAGTCAAGTTCAAGGGGGACTCTCGCTCCCTTTACTACCTGAAGCTGCTAACACTCATGCTCCTTCGCTGCGCTTGCTCCCTAGTTAGAACTCACAGAGCACACAGCGCAAACATAAGGGAAAATTCCTAAACCTAAAGAGAAGAGAAGTCAATCTATCCAGGGGAAAACCCAAAAATAGACAGGTGGGAATAGAATAGTGAATAGGGCTTGTACTGATAAGACAAGAGGACCAACATGAAAAGAGGATATGTTTAAAGTAAGGTGGCAAGCAGGAAGGATTCTTGAAAATTGGCTTTCCTAAGGTGAAAAGCAGGCCAAGTCAAGCGCAGTCTCTTTTTCTTTTCTTGCTCTCGAGCCTATACTATAGGAGTAGGAGTTTCTTTCCTTGACCTTGAGGTTTGATATGCAGTTAGAGTGAGAGTTTCTAGCCCAGGTGAATTATCTTAATCTGCTACTTCCAACGAGCCAATAGGTTCCAGTTCCTGTCGGAACACTAAGGTCTTGCGAGTGGAAAATAAATGCTTTGGCCTGGTAAAAAGATGAATTCATCGAGTGCTTAATTCATTGCAAGCTGAATCTATCCAATTTACATTGAAGTGCGAGTTACAAGCCAATCAGAATACCTAAATGGAGTTCCTTTTCTTTCCAAGGGATCCAGTCATCAAGTTAGATTGAAGTAAGTTATCCCTCTTTCTTTCTTAGGAAGAGTTTGATCTACAGATCAATCATCAGACACAATAAATAGATTCTCCTTTCCTTGCGAGAAAACCATACGATTCAAATGGTCCAGTCTTTCTTGCCATCGGTAGGGGCTTCCCCACCAGCTCGATCTATAGTGCTAGTTTCAAGTTATCCTATAGTGGAAAATAGGGTAAACCCATCCAGGTACCGACAGTTTGAGTCTTTCTTTCGCCCTGACCCTGCGAAATGAAGACATTCCTATCCTAATGAATCGCTTGCAGACCTAAGGTCTTCCCCCGAAGTTGCATTGGAGGTAGTTTCCTTCATCTATGAAAGGGTTGGAAGTTAGCGTTTTCGCTTAATCCAGTGGTTAGAAAACAAGTTCTTCGCTTCGAGGCCGCCTTAACTGAAACTTAAGTAAGGGGTAATATTTAAGGGCTTTACGGGAAATCCTCCCAAGACCAAGACAAAAAGCTTTGTACCTTACCACGGAAACTCCGCTATCAATGAATTGATCTACGCCCCTCTCCCGGTGGTCGAGGTCGTTCCTCTCCTTACTTTACTCTACGCCCCTCGCCTCACTCGGAAACTCTTATCACGACCTCTCTCATGTATAAGGGGAAGGCTCACCGAGATGATCAAAGGCTGCCCAGAGACAGGGGCGGAGACTAGACTAGCTTTCCAGGATAAAGAATGCAACCAAGATAGGGATGAATGACTCTACTGACAAGTTACGGGATACGAGCGTCATCCCCACCCCTGCTTATACAGAACCAGTTCAATTACATAAATCCTGTAGCGAGTTGGTTAGGAGGAAGCCAGTGACTCCCGGTCTTTCTTATTTCAAGAGAGTGAAGTAAGCCAGTAGCTCTGGGAAAGAAGTAAGAGAAAGGGAAGGAAGAACATAAACGAAAGGTTCGGAATCGAATCCGCTCAAGTTGAAGAAGCTCTTGTCACTTTCGGTGTAAGCGCAGTTGGAGGAAGGGATGAGTGAGGGTTCAATTCTTTTCCGGAAAGAAAGGTAAGGTGCGGAGCGGCAATCAAGATGGCAAGGAAAGTAATTTATAGAAAGATTGCTACTAACGCTTCGCTAATGAGAGTTGGGAGTTGAGTTGGCTTACGTTCCTCTGTTAAATAGCTCCGATTCTATCCGAATAAGGGAGAAATCGAAAGAACTGGGTAAGGCTGAACTCCTCTTTTCTGGTAGGAGTCATGCTAAAGTCTCTTTTTCCTCGGTAAGCATTATCCGTGAAATGACTCATTTCCATTACTGTTTTCACTCCAAAAGAAAGAGAAAGACTCGGGGAAGGGCAGACTGGTATCTTCTTTTACGTAATATCGGGTGTTAGAGCGGATTCTCCTTTATTAGCTAGTCGAAAATGGTTCATCTGGACTTGCATCCTATGAAGTCAACAATGAAGGAAGCCAAGCATTGAATGAAAGCATGCCTGGCGCTTTCTAGAAGAGTTGTCTTAGATACCGAATCAACTGTCTTAGACTTTACAAAAGAGAGGAGAGGAAGAGATTCTAAGAGAGCTGTCGCATATACGTTTTCGCAGATGCGCTGTTTTAGAGATTGCCTATTCATGCCATCAATTCCTAGCGTAAACGCTGTCCTCTAGTTGAATGTCGGCGAATAAGATCGGCTTATCATCAACGATTGGCATTCCAATCCAATGCCAATCTCATCTATTGCAGAAAAGAAAGAGGGCAGTGAAGGCTATTCCTGCTTTTTCCTTAATTCGATCTAGAGAAAGAGAATCTGATTTGCAAGGAAGTGACACAAGCTTTTCTAGCAAGTCTGCTGTGGAGGAAGGAAGCCAGGGAGTAGCACTAGGGCAAGTCACTTTTTCACTAGTCTCAGTGGACAGTCAAAGGCACTAGTATCCTATGTTAGTCTGAGTTTGGGACTTTTTTCCTTGGGGGAGAAGAATCAAAGGAATACGGGTCTCAGGGCCAATCAATGAGTTAGGAGAAAAATAAGCCTACTTCTTATAGGGTCACGAAGATCTAAGTAAGGAGGGACTTCTAGTGACTAGTTTGAAGTGGCGAATCTTCTTTCTTCCTATCTGGGCCTAGTCTGACTCATCGAAGATGCACAGAATCGTCTTTACTCTTAGCTGTGAAGAAGAAAGCAAGTAGTCGCTTCCAAGAGCTAGGAAGCTGAGACTGGACCAATTTCCTTTGGTATGTAGCAAAGAAATCAAGGACTGAACTTCTGCCTGCTCTAAAGGAAGTAAATCTATTTAATTGATTGTTCCGCTGGGGGGAAAGGAACCACTGCACCGGGTTGTTCATACTCTTACCTCTAACGAGAAAGAAATCTGCCTCATTTTTTCTTGGCGTTCGATTTCCCTTCGGACTAAACAAGAAGTGGGTGAATCAACTAAACAGTAGGAGATAAATTTCCTTCCGGGTAGGTAGAGCGGTTAATAGCTATTAGGCCTTTTAG